TATAAGTATAAGGTTTTTATATATGATAGGCCGGGATAGACTAAAATGGAATAATAAGGAGAACGGGGGTATATGGGACAAAAAATAAATCCACTTGGTTTCAGACTTGGTACAACCCAAAGACATCATTCCCTTTGGTTTGAAGAACCAAAAAAGTATTCCGAAGGTCTACAAGAAGATCAAAAAATACGGGATTGTATCAAGAATTATGTACAAAAAAATATTAAAATATCTTCGGGCGAGGAAGAAGGAATTGTCGAAGGAATTGTCGAAGGAATTTCGCGGATAGAGATTCAAAAAGGTATCGATGAGCTGCGGGTCATAATATATATGGGATTCCCACAACTCTTAATAGATAATAACCCACGAGTTATCGAAGAATTACAAATACATGTACAAAAAGAGTTTCATTCTGTTTCTGTGAACCGAAAACTCATCATTGCTATCAAAAGCATTAAAAAACCTTATGGACAACCTAATATTCTTGCAGAATTTATAGCCGGACAATTAAAAAATAGAGTTTCGTTTCGAAAGGTAATGAAAAAAGCTATTGAATTAACAACTGATAAAGCGAATACAAAAGGAATTCAAATACAAATTGCCGGACGTATCGACGGAAAAGAAATAGCACGTGTTGAATGGATCAGAGAAGGTAGGGTTCCACTTCAAACCATTCGTGCCAAAATTGATTACTGTTCATATACAGTTCGAACTATTTATGGGGTATTAGGTCTCAAAATTTGGATATTTGCAGAAAACGAATAAGGGTCCTTTCTTTTTATTTTCTTTCTATCCCGAGATGGAACAAAAAACGACAAACTCCTTCCTTCTTTTTCGTTTCAATCAAAAATTAGCAATTCGAATTCTATAGGATTGAATAAAAATAGGATTGACAATTTGGTATAATTGCTATGCTTAGTGTGTGACTCGTCGGTTTTTTATTGAATTTAGATTTAGGATTCAAAAAAGGGGAGTAGCTCCTATAGTAATCGTATGAATAGTAATAGTATGAAATAATAACTATAAAACTAATAACCTAACTCTAGAACTAAGAAACAGCTCATTACTTCATATTATCTGGATCCAAGAAAGCGGTCACTCTATGATTATAGATCATATCGTTGTAGCAACTGAAATTTACAGAAAAACCCATCTGATTATGGGTTGTGACGAAAATAAAAGGATGCGGATAAATGGAAAGGTGAGAGGAAGAGAGAAAGAGAATATCAATGATCTATGATTCCAATATGTATGGTCTATGAATCATCTCATAAAAGGCAGTGTAATAAAGCATCAATACGGATTCGACGATAAATAATAATTAGATAAATCTGGTTCGTAGTCAAACTAAAATAATAAAGAGCATCGAGTCAATAAAGACTGAGGATATTGATTCAGGAACAATAAATTAAATTTGGAGCTCCATTGCAGAGTTCAGGCCTAGCCATTAATCAAGAAGTGATGGGAACGACGGAACCTGTGATTGTAGAAGATTCTATTAAAAATGAATCCTAATAATTCATTGGGTGGGATGGCGGAAGGAACCAGGAAACAATTAAGTTATTCTGAAAGGTCATAAGTTGACCCCACGGATGAAAGAAATATCGAAAGAGTCAATATTCGCCCGCGAAATTCTTATTGTATTACTAAGTTTTTGGAGATTAAATAAAAGTAAAAAGAAACATGCATTATCCAAAAATTACAAATTCTAGATGTCTAGAATTATACATATAGTTGTATATACAATCTTAAATATCAAAAAATCCGATGATTCAATGTATGATTCATTAAGTAAATATCTTTAATATTATTGAATCCTTTCAGTCGCGAGGAGCTGGATGAGAAGAAACTCTCATGTCCGGTTCTGCAGTAGAGATGGAATTGAGAAACAACCATCAACTATAACCCCAAAAGAACCAGATTCCGTAAACAACATAGAGGAAGAATGAAGGGGATATCTTCTCGAGGCAATCGTATTTGTTTCGGTAGATACGCTCTTCAGGCACTTGAGCCGGCTTGGATCACATCTAGACAAATAGAAGCAGGCCGACGGGCAATGACACGATATGCGCGTCGTGGTGGAAAAATATGGGTACGCATATTTCCAGACAAACCTGTTACAGTAAGACCTACGGAAACGCGTATGGGTTCTGGTAAAGGATCTCCCGAATATTGGGTATCTGTCGTTAAACCGGGTCGAATACTTTATGAAATGGTTGGAGTCTCAGAAATTGTAGCCAGAGAAGCTATTAAAATAGCTGCGTCCAAAATGCCTATACGAACGCAATTCGTTAGCGTGGAGGTATCTACAACCAAAGGAAAGAGTACAAGATAATGAAAAAATAACCGAAGGTTTTTTTCTGGACAAGCAATATATATATTTTACTTTGCCCTTTCTTTGCTCTTTGCATTGAAACAAAAGATTCAAAAAAATGATATGATTCAACCTCAGACCCATTTAAATGTAGCAGACAACAGCGGGGCGCGAGAATTGATGTGTATTCGAATCATAGGAGCTAGTAATCGCCGATATGCTCATATTGGTGACGTTATTGTTGCTGTAATCAAAGAAGCAGCACCCAATATGCCTCTAGAAAGATCAGAGGTGGTCAGAGCAGTAGTTGTACGTACCTGTAAAGAACTCAAACGTAACAACGGAATGATAATACGATATGATGACAATGCAGCAGTTGTCATTGATCAAGCAGGCAATCCAAAAGGAACGCGAGTTTTTGGGGCGATTGCTCGGGAATTGAGACAGTTGAATTTTACTAAAATAGTCTCATTAGCCCCTGAGGTATTATAAAGACTAATAGACGAGACCATGATATATGTAGTGTATCTTAAATCGATTCAATAAATTAGTAGATTGTGTCTCACGTATATCCCTGACTTAATTAATTCATAAAGAAAAAAGGAGCATGTTAATTAGATAACAACTAGGAGGCATCCATTATTATATGGGTAGGGACACTATTGCCGACATAATAACTTCTATACGAAATGCTGACATGAATAAAAAAAGAACGGTTCGAATAGAATCTACGAATATCACCGAAAATATTGTTAAAATATTTCTACGAGAAGGTTTTATAGAAAACGTCAGGAAACATCGAGAAAACAACAAATATTTCTTGGTTTCAACCCTGCGACATAGACGGAATAGTAAAGGACGATATAGAACGATTTTAAAACGTATTAGCCGGCCCGGTCTGCGAATCTATTCCAACTATCAAAGAATTCCTAAGATTTTAGGAGGACTTGGTATTGTAATTCTTTCTACTTCTCGAGGTATAATGACAGACCGAGAGGCTCGACTAGAAAGAATCGGAGGAGAAATTTTGTGTTATATATGGTGATCCTTCTGGTATCCTACTTGAGTCGATACCGTCAAAAAAGGCGGAAGGATGGGTTTTATAATATAACCTCTCCCCCAGGAGTTTATACTTCAAGAAGGTTACTTAGAATTTTAGAATTAAAGAATAAAAATGGATTTATGAAAATTTAATTACTGAATCACTTTCCAACCTTATGTTCCGGATTCGTTTAGATATCGAGGATCTGATTCTAAATCGAAGTAAGTCCTTAGGATTGAACCAAAGCAAAGGGTGCATCATTTATATATTCCGCAACAAAAATTCGAATAATTAGGCTCATTTTTTAACATTACTCTCGTGGGGATACAACTCTAGGTTCAAAATTTCAAGAGACTTATTTTCTTCCAAGAAAGAGTAGATTAGGAATTAATATTTAAGTAAGGAATTAAAAATATGAAAATAAGGGCCTCCGTTCGTAAAATTTGTGAAAAATGCCGGCTGATCCGTAGGAGGGGACGAATTATAGTAATTTGTTCCAACCCGAGACATAAACAGAGACAAGGATAATCCTTCTAAAAAAAGGGGGAGGGACTGTCGAAAGACAAATAAATAAAGGATCTGTTTTAACATGAAATGGATATATCCGTAGATCTCTGACTCATAAATAGGAGATGAGAAAATATGGCAAAGCCTATAGCAAGAGCAAGAATTGGTTCACGTAGGAATAAAAGTATTCGTTCACGTAAAAATAGACGTATAATACCAAAAGGAGTTATTCATGTTCAAGCAGGTTTCCGTAATACTATTGTGACGGTTACAGATGTACGGGGTCGGGTGGTTTCTTGGTCCTCCGCCGGTACTTGTGGATTCAAGGGCCCAAGAAGGGGTACACCGTTTGCTGCGCAAACTGCAGCAATCAATGCCATTCGTACAGTAGTCGATCAGGGTATGCAACGAGCAGAAGTTAGGATAAAGGGTCCTGGTCTCGGAAGAGATGCAGCATTAAGAGCCATTGCTAGCAGTCGTATACGATTAAGTTTCATACGAGACATAACCCCTCTGCCACATAATGGATGTAGACCTCCTAAAAAAAGGCGTGTGTAGAAATAGATTTCAAGAGAAATAAATGATTCAATGATCTGATCAAATAATATTACTATGCTTCGAGAGGACGTAGCAGTATCTACTCGGACACTACAGTGGAAATGTGTTGAATCCAGAGCAGACAGTAAGCGCCTTTATTATGCCCGTTTTATTCTGTCTCCGCTTATGAAAGGTCAAGCCGATACGATAGGCATTGCGATGCGAAGGGCTTTGCTTGGAGAAATAGAAGGAACCTGTATCACACGTGCAAAATCTGAGAAGATACCACATGAATATTCTACCATAGTAGGTATTGAAGAATCCATACATGAAATTTTAATGAATTTAAAAGAAATTGTATTGAGAAGTAATCTGTATGGAATTCGCGACGCGTCTATTTGCGTCAAGGGTCCGGGATATGTAACTGCTCAAGACATCATCTCACCACCCTCTGTGGAAATCGTTGATAGTGCACAGCATATTGCTACCCTAACTGAACCAATTGATTTGTGTATTGGATTACAAATTGAGAGACAGCGCGGATATCGTATGAAAACACCAAATAATGCTCAAGAGGGAAATTTTCCTATAGATGCCGTATTTATGCCTGTTCGAAATGTGAATCATAGTATTCATTCTTATGGGAGTGGAAATGAAAAAAAAGAAATACTTTTTCTCGAAATATGGACGAATGGAAGTTTAACTCCTAAAGAAGCACTTCACGAAGCCTCCCGAAATTTGATTGATTTATTGATTCCGTTTCTACATGCGGAAGAAGAGCATATCCATTTAGAGGAGAATAAAAACACAGTTACTGTACCCCTTTTTAATTTTCAAGATAGATTGGATAACCTAACGAAAACCAAAAAAGAAATATCATTGAAAAGTATTTTTATTGACCAATCAGAATTGCCTCCTAGGGTCTATAATTCCCTCAAAAAGTCCAATATATATACATTATTGGACCTTCTAAATAAAAGTGAAGAAGATCTTATGAAAATTGAGCATTTTCGCATAGAAGATGTAAAACAGATATTTTGCATTTTACAAAGGGATTTATCAATTGATTTACCAAAGAATACATTTTTATTTTTAAATCAATTTGAATAATTGCATCTTTCTTTTCATAAAGAAAGGAAGAAAAGAAGATTGGTTTTTCATCCTCAGCACGATTCCGAATATACGAATCGTGCTTTCGTATCACTTAATAGATTAAAAATAAAAAGATTAATCTCATTTACCATTTACTTTTTTAATATGGGAGTATCCCTTATCTATTAAGCTCGTAAAAGGGTTATACGAATGATTTGGTTAAAATATATAATATTAATTGGGAAATGCCTCATAGTAAATATTTAATATTTTTTTGATTACCCTTATCATCGTATTCCAGCTTATTGACACAATCCTATTTACAAATAATATTGGTAAGGGACCCATTCTAATGAAGTATTATACTAATTAATTATTCTATCTAAAAATATATATAATACATTTGATTTTCGTATATGCTTACATATAATTACAACGAGGGTTCGATCTGTGTCCGATCTGAAAGTAAAAGATATATGTTAAATCACTACATGTCAAATTGCCAGGAGTCTCAATCTTATTCATCCTTCTAATCTTCGTTATAGAATTACTATGAATATTGAAATATATGTTAACCTATAATCTCTCTAAGACTGTGAAATCTCAAAATCAAAGATATTGAATTTGTTTGATTTTCAAGCAAAATTATGAGAAGGTCTCGATTAGAGGATCTGAGTCAGTATTTAGATCCATAGTATTCATACTAATAATCTTTACAATAACAATAAAAAAAGAATAGTCCAAATAGAGATTTTTGATAGAGATGCCCGCGAAAGATTTAAATTATCTATTTGGACTATGAACCCGTCTTTACTTTATCCTGAATTCCGTTGAATAGATGTATCGAGGGAATATTAACTTAAAATTCAATCCTCCCCAAATAGAATCCTACCCAGATATTATAGGCATACCTCGCTCATAATGCCTCACCAGTTAATAGTTTAATATTATTGACAATGATCTAAAGGCTCAATAGTGTGAGCCTGCCCAAATAAACTGAAGCTAATCCAAAGTAATGCTTACTGATAGTTTGAATTTTGAGTCAAACCAAAGAACAGATAAGTACTCTAAATTAGTAATAATAATAAATTAGTAATAATCTAATCCATCCCTATGACTACTAGTGTTCCAAAAGTATCTTTTCTGGTTCCTGGAGATGAAGAGGACGAGGCCGAATGGGTTGACTTATACGACCGAATTCATCGGCAAAGAAGCCTTTTTTTAAGCCAAGAAATGAAGACCGATATTGTACACAAACTTATGACTCTCATGATATATCTCTGTATGGAGGATGAAAACCGGGATTTATATTTGTTTATAAACTCTCCCGGGGGGTTGGCAACGCGCGGAATGTTTATGTATTATACTATGCGTAATATAAAACCACTTGTACATACAATATGTTTCGGATTATCCGTTTCAATGGCATCTGTCATTCTGACCGCAGGAGAAATGACCACGCGTTTAGCCTACCCTCATGCTAAGGTAATGATACGCCAACCTTTTGCTAAAGAATTTAAGGCCGCCATATCAGAAGGAGTTATGGACTTGATTGAAATCAGTAAAATCCGTGATACCATTATAAGGATTTATGCAAAAAGAACAGGTAAGGCTTTCTGGCTTATATACAAAGACACCCATATGCAGGAGCTTTTTATGTCAGCAGAAGAAGCCCAAGCCTATGGAATAGTGGATCTCGTCGGGATATAAAATGAAAACTGTCAAAGTTTTCATGCAAGTCGGTGATTACATGTCGAATCTAAATAACTCGTCTCGACATGTAAGTCTTAATTCTAAGTAGGTTTAAATTTGCTAGCTTCAGTTCATTTTGTACCCCCATAGCTCGAATCCATCTTTCTTGGTTCAAAAGTTTTATATTTTGCTATTTTTAATTATTATAATCGATTGGTCGTAAAAAATATTAATATTATTGTTGCTATTTCCTCGGTTTATGAGGAATAATCTTAATATTTTGTAGGAAAGATGGCCGAGTGGTTCAAGGCGTAGCATTGGAACTGCTATATAGGCTTTTTGTTTATCGAGGGTTCGAATCCCTCTCTTTCCGTACCTTCGCTGAATTCACGACCCTTAGTGATCACAATGGTCAAATCACATAACAACGAATACCATTCTTACAACAGGCAAACCTTTCTTATAGATTTTGTATTAGCAATTGATGTGGGACGGAAAAAGACTGGAAAGAGTGGCAAGGCACGAAAATCTCGCCGACTATACATTTATATTATAATAATAATATAGTGAAAAATCCGGATCAAACCCCTTACCCTAGCTGAGGTCGATTTCCTTCGACGAGACGAGAGGGGGGCAAAATGATCCGAATTTTTGTTATTTTAGTTAGGTTCAAGTCTGACGGGAATAATATTCTACGACTAGCAACTCATTTATTTCTAAACCCACCCGTCTACTATCTATTATTTTATTGACTAATCCTTTATAATTGACTAATCCTTTATATTGTGATGATTGAAGAGTCAAATGTGGTGGCAATTTCATATGAGGGGCTGAGTTATGAGAATTTTGAATCAGAGCTATCGATTTTTGATCCTCCTTCGTTGTAATAATATCTCGGGGTTTGCAGCGATAACTTGGTATATCGACTATACGACCATTAACCAAAATATGTCTATGGTTAACTAATTGCCGGGCACCTGGAATGGTCGAAGCCATACCCAACCGAAAAAGTATGTTATCCAAACGCATTTCAAGTAATTGTAGTAAAACCTGACCTGTTGACCCTTTGGCTTTTCCTGCGATACGAACATATTTAAGTAATTGTCGCTCTGTCAGACCATAATGAAAACGCAATTTTTGTTTTTCTTCTAAACGAATACGATATTCAGATTTTTTCCCGGAAGACGATTTATTTCTAAGATCATTTTCGGTTTGAAGACTTTTACTAGTTTTACTAGTAAGTCCTGGTAAAGCACCCAGACGGCGTATTTTTTTGAAACGAGGCCCTCGGTAACGAGACATAAAGACTCCTTATTTTTATTGAAATTTTCATTTACAAAATAAACCGAAATTAAGACTGAACTAAATGATAAACGAAGCCAAATCTACGGAAGGACTCTACTCCAAAGAAGAATGAGATGAATTGTATCAATATTCAGACTCTTTTGTATATAGAGCAAGTTAAGGAGACTTTTCCGGATTTGTTCTGTAGAGATCTAACGACTCGAATGTTTTTTTGAGAGAAGCAAAGAAGTCTTTTGACTATCCCTTTCCGTGAGTTCAAAGAGACATTCTCAATCATGTCAAAATATCAAATCGAAGAAAGAGAAAAGCCAGCTATCGGAATCGAACCGATGACCATCGCATTACAAATGCGATGCTCTAACCTCTGAGCTAAGCGGGCTCATATAACAGAAATGGTTATGTACATAGAAATTCACGAAACGACCGGGCTCTTAGCTGTTAACTATTCAAGAAAGAATGGCATATCGAATACGACTAGAATTCATAAGGAATAGACTACTCCTTTATTGAAATAATAACAATGAATATAACGTTTTTCAATTGAAATCAATAGATATATTTTTTTAATTGATTTTTTATGATTCTATTTTCTATATTATATATAATAAATAGATATTTATTTATAAATTTATAAATATATATATTATATGAATAGGATTATCAAAAATCAATATATTAATTAGACTTTTCTATATATATATTTATATATATATTAGAGGAATAGGATTATGAATAATCAATATATTAAAGTGATAAGACAAAAAAAGAATAGATCTTTCGAGTATTCAAAATCACGAGGTAAAAATGCTAGGAAGAGGGTCATCTATGTGTGGTATATAAGCATCTATGTTGACTTTTGTATAGATCAATGATAGAATCATTTCGGATTGGACAAAATACGGGTCAGCTATGAAAGAAGATACATAAGAAATCAAATAGAAGTAAACAGATACACTTTTTAGATATAGAATCTGTATCTAATGAATTCAAAGGTTGCAGCATAAATAAACAAAAAATGAAAGAACGCAGGGGATGGCATCCTCATGAGATCCGAGTCTCAAAACCAAATAAAGGGGATATGGCGAAATCGGTAGACGCTACGGACTTGATTGGATTGAGCCTTGGTATGGAAACCTACTAAGTGAGAACTTTCAAATTCAGAGAAACCCTGGAATAAAAAATGGGCAATCCTGAGCCAAATCCTGTTTTCGTAAAACAAAAAAGAGGTTCCGAAAACGCAAATAAAAAAAGGGGGGATAGGTGCAGAGACTCAACGGAAGCTGTTCTAAAGAATGGAGTTGATTGCGTTGCTATGCTAGAGGAATCTTTGTATTCAAAATCCAGAAAATAAAGTATGAAGGATGAACGTCTATACATATACGTACCTATACCTACTGAAATATCAAAGGATTAATGACGCGCCAAATTTTTCTTTTTTCTATAAAAAATAGAAGAATTTTTATGAATCGATTCCAAGAATATTCAGTGATAAAATCATTTACTCCAAAGTC